TTTCTCTGGATCCCATTGAATTTCATTCGGAGGAGGAGCCTTATAAAGATCGTGTCGATTCTTATCAAAGAAAGACAGGATTAACTGAGGCCATTCAAACAGGCATAGGCCAACTAAACAGTATTCCCGTAGCAATCGGGGTTATGGATTTTCAGTTTATGGGGGGTAGTATGGGATCCGTGGTCGGGGAGAAAATCACCCGTTTGATTGAGTACGCTACTAAAAAATTTCTACCTCTTATTATAGTGTGTGCTTCCGGGGGGGCACGCATGCAAGAAGGAAGTTTGAGCTTGATGCAAATGGCTAAAATATCTTCTGCTTTATATGATTATCAATCAAATAAAAAGTTATTCTATGTACCAATCCTTACATCTCCTACTACAGGTGGGGTGACTGCTAGTTTTGGTATGTTGGGGGATATCATTATTGCCGAACCCAATGCCTACATTGCATTTGCGGGTAAAAGAGTAATTGAACAAACATTGAATAAAACAGTACCTGAAGGTTCACAAGCGGCTGAATATTTATTCCAGAAGGGCTTATTCGATCTAATCGTACCACGTAATCCTTTAAAAAGCGTTCTGAGTGAGTTATTTCAGCTCCACGCTTTCTTTCCTTTGAATCAAAATTCAATTAAAGAGCATTAAGTTCCATTTTTTTATTTGTAGCAAACAAGTAGTTAGTTTATCGGAATCCAAGTAAAAATAAGACGGACGGGGTTTCTTTGTTGACATAAGATCTAATTGTAGAAAGAATCAAAAGTTAAAGTTGCGCATAACTCTTTTTTTCTATATTTATATTCCTGATTACTAATTAAGAAGCCTCTATCAACAAGATAAAAGAGTGAATTCTTCTTTTCGTGAAATTAGGAAAATAAAAAAAAATTTCCTCTTCCCGTGTTACGTACGTATATATAATTCAAATATAGAAAATGAAAATATAGATATAGAGTTTTTCTCTTTCTATATTTCCCGCGAATCCCATTTTGATTAAGAATCCCTTTTGGATTGGATTCTAACGAATCTTTCGATAATTTGTAAGAAACTTTTTCTTTATTAAATTATTAGAAGACAAGAGCCAAAGACGAAGAAAAAAAGAATATAATAATAAAGGCGATTATCATATATATCTTTTACATATCTTTTCTATAGAAAGATGAATAAGTCCATTATATACTCACTTAGATATATACTTAGATCTATACTAATTAAAATTCGAATTTCAGAAATATTAATTAAAAATAATTACAATTCTTAATTATAATTATTATAAGATATCTTTATAAATAAAAATAACAGGTACAAATAGTAAATCGAGGTATCCATTCTATGACAACTTTCGACTTTCCCTCTGTGTTGGTGCCTTTAGTAGGCCTAGTATTTCCGGCAATGGCAATGGCTTCTTTATCTCTTCATGTTCAAAAGAATAAGACTGTTTAGATCTGATGGGCCCAACTCTCATCCATTTTTTTTAACTTAGACTTGTGTCATAACACAGATTCTTATTTAGTGGAATATGGTATAACATGCGGTTTCCGCTGAACATAAAGGAGAGGCTCTTATGCTTATGCCTGTAGAAAGATGATATATGGGTAAAGGAATTCTATCTATTTGAAAATATATCAGGATCGACGGATGGCTGAAATGTAAAGTCGGTGTATCTATATGTATATCGATGGGATCATACGAAGGGTATGTTATTATTTGAAATCTAACCAATTTGATGAATTACTCTTAAAGGTTCACAGCAAACTAGTACTAGTTGATGAGAGTTACTTCGGAAACAAAAAAAGTAAAGTCTGGGGTATTTTCTTAATTCCAATAAAACGAAACCGGATCAAGTATGAGTTGTCGATCAGAACATATATGGATAGAACCTATAACGGGGTCTCGAAAAACAAGTAATTTCTGCTGGGCCGTTATCCTTTTTTTAGGGTCATTAGGATTCTTATTGGTTGGAACTTCCAGTTATCTTGGTAGAAACTTGATATCTTTATTTCCGTCTCAGCAAATCCTTTTTTTTCCACAGGGGATCGTGATGTCTTTCTATGGAATCGCGGGTCTCTTTATTAGCTCCTATTTGTGGTGCACACTTTCGTTGAATGTAGGGGGTGGTTATGATCGATTTGATAGAAAAGAAGGAATGGTGTGTATTTTTCGTTGGGGATTTCCTGGAAAAAATCGTCGCATCTTCCTCCGATTCCTTATAAAAGATATTCAGTCCGTCAGAATAGAAGTTAAAGAGGGTATTTATGCTCGTCGTGTCCTTTATATGGACATCAGAGGTCAGGGGGCCATTCCCTTGACTCGTACTGATGAGAATGTTACTCCACGGGAAATTGAACAAAAAGCTGCCGAATTGGCCTATTTCTTGCGTGTACCGATTGAAGTATTTTGATATAATGATAGAAAAGAATATTCATTACTTAAATGAAGTGGTTCTTTCGGGCATTCATCGAAAGGAGATACTTGCTTCGAATTTGACTAATTGCGATATCTGA